TTTTTTCTCCTTAATTTTATTTTAATTTTGAATCTACTCCTTCGAAGAAAAGAAAATAAGTCTCTTGAAATTTTTAACCTCCGATTGTATCCGAACGAGAGGAATGTTGAAAAGTCACTACGAACCCGAAACATACCATTGGAAAGTGATTCAGTAATTAAACCTTCATGAATCCATTTTTGTTCTTTCATTCCAGGTAACCCCTTTAATTATCAACTCATGGAGTAGGAGTGATATTAGACAACCCTTCCTCTTTTTTTTTCAAAAAAAAAATAGGAAGTTTTCCTACGGATGCAATTCGTAGATCATAAAGATCACCATATATATAACAAAATTTCTCCCCCGATTCCTTCTAGTCGAGCCTCTCGGTCTGTCATTATACCTCGAGAAGTCGAAAGAATTACAATACCCATTCCTCCTAAAATCCTAGGAATTCGTTGATGGTTGGAATAGATTCGTAGGCCGGGTCGGCTGATACGTTTTAAAACAGTTCTATATGGCCCTTTTCTATTCCTTCTATGTCGCAGAGTTGAAACCAAGAAATATTTCTTGCTTACTCGATGTTTTCTCACATTTTCGATAAAGCCTTCGCGTAGAAGTATTTTAACAATGTTTTCAGTGATATTTGTAGATGCTATTCGAACCGTTCCTTTTTTATCCATGTCAGCATTTCGTATAGAAGTTATTATTTCGGCAATAGTGTCCCTACCCATGATGAACTATAATTATTGGTGCCTCCGGGTTTTTATATAATCAGCATGCTCTACTCTTTTTTTTTCATGAATTATTAAAGGTATATGCGTGAGAAACAATCTACTAATGCATTCTACTAATTAATGGAATCTAATTCAGTTCAGATATCTTACTATGAACCTCCCTTTTTTTATGTTTTATTATGTTTTCATCTATTAGTATTTATTTAGAATCTATTTATAATACCTCAGGAGCTAATGAGACTATTTTAGTAAAATTCAACTGTCTCAATTCCCGAGCGATCGCACCAAAAACTCGAGTTCCTTTGGGATTTCCTTCTTGATCAATGACAACTGCTGCATTGTCATCATATTGTATTATCATACCATTGTCACGTTTGAGTTCTTTACATGTACGTACAATTACAGCTCTGATCACTTCTGATCTTTGTAGAGGCATATTGGGAACTGCTTCTTTGATTACAGCAACAATAACGTCACCAATATGAGCATATCGGCGATTACTAGCTCCTATGATTCGAATACACATTAATTCTCTAGCCCCGCTGTTGTCCGCTACATTTAAATAGGTCTGAGGTTGAATCATATCATTCTTATTATTTTTCTCTTTTTTCTTTCAATGCTAACTAACTAAAGGGCGAAGAAAAAAAGAAGAAAGATTGTTTGTCCAGAAATAAAAAAACTGCGGTTTTTTCATCACAAGGCCCCTTTCCTTTCGTTCCATATCCCTATCCCGCAATAACGAATTGAGTTCGTATAGGCATTTTGGACGCAGCTATAGAAATAGCTTCTCTGGCTACAATTTCTGATACTCCACCCATTTCATAAAGTATTCGACCCGGTTTAACGACGGATACCCAATATTCGGGAGATCCTTTCCCCGAACCCATACGTGTTTCGGTAGGCCTTACTGTAACAGGTTTGTCTGGAAATATACGTACCCATATTTTTCCACCACGACGCGCATATCGTGCCATGGCTCGTCGCCCCGCTTCTATTTGTCTAGATGTGATCCAAGCGGGTTCAAGTGCCTGAAGGGCGTATCCGCCGAAACAAATTCGATTGCCTCGATAAGATATTCCCTTCATTCTTCCTCTATGTTGTTTACGAAATCTGGTTCTTTTGGGGTTATAGTTGATGGTTGTTTCTCAATGCCATCTCTACTGCAGAACTGGACATGAGAGTTTCTTCTCATCCAGCTCCTCGCGAATGAAACGATTAAATAATATTGTATATATTTTGAATTGAATGAATAATGAATCATGGAATTTTTTGAGATATAATCTGTCACGTACACGTAGGAATAAAATAAAATGATAAATTCCATTTTATAATTAATGAATCTTCATTTATTTTTACCTTTATTTTATTTATTTTTATTGAATTGCCCAAAACTTAGCAATCCAGTAAGGCTTTCGCGGGCGAATATTTGCTCTTTCAACATCCCTTTCATTCGTAGGGGCGTTCCATGACCTATCAGAATAAATGAATTGGTTCTTGGCTCGTTCCGCCATCCCACCCAATGAATCATTAGGATTCGTTTTCAAGGGAATCTTCCTCAGTCACAGGTTCTGTCGTTCCCATCGCTTCTCGATTAATGACTAGGCCCGAACTCTGCAATGGAGCTCCTAATAAAATTTGTTCCTGAATCAATCTTCTCAGTCTTTATTGACTCGGCGCTCTTTATTCTTTTTTATTTTTCGTATAAATTGTATTCATATTCATCGAATCTAATTATTAATTATGGACGAATACATTAATGCTTTATTACATTGCCTTTTATAAGATAGTTCATAGACCATACATATTGGAATCATATATCATTGCTATTCTTTTTCTTTCTTTCTCTCACCCCTCCATTTATCCATATCCCTTTGTTTTTGCTTCACAACCTTATAGATTGATTTTTCTTTTATGTAAAAAAAAATGCTTCAGTTGCTACAACAATATGATCAATACATCATATAGCGACTGGTTCCTTGGATCCAGATAATACGAAGCAATGAGCTGGTTATTAGTTATATAGTTATTAGTTCATACTAGGGGATGGCCCTTTGTTTTTTAATCCTAACCTAACTCTAAATAAAAAACCAACGAGTCACACACTAAGCATAGCAATTATATGGAGATGGAGTCAATCGAATTGTTATTCAACCCTATAGAATTAAGAATTCGAAAAAATTCTCATTTTTTTGATTGAACGGAAAAAAATGAACGAGTTTGTGATTTTTTATTCAATTGCCGGATGGATGGAACAGAAAGACAACGAAAGGCCCATTATTCCTCGTCTGCAAATATCCAAATTTTGATTCCTAATGCCCCATAGATAGTTCGAACTGTATAGGAACAATAATCAATTTTGGCTCGAATGGTTTGTAGGGGAACCCTACCTTCTCTGATCCATTCGACACGTGCTATTTCCTTTCCGTCGATACGCCCTGCAATTTGTACTTGAATTCCCTTTGTATCTGCTTTTTCAGTTAATTCAATAGCTTTTTTCATTGCCTTTCGAAACGAAACTCTATTCTTTAATTGTTCGGCTATAAATTCTGCAAGAATATTAGGTTGTCCATACGGTTTTTCAACTCTTGTGATAGCAATGTTAAGTTTTTGGTTCACAGAATTAAATTCTTTTTGTGCATTGCTCTGTAATTCTTCAATTCCTCGCGGGCTGCCCTCTATGAACAATTTTGGGAATCCCATATATATTATGACCTGGATCAGATCGATTCTTTTTTTAATCTTTATGCGTGCAATTCCCTCGGCACCCGAGGATATTTTCCTATTTTTTTGTACATAATTCTTGATACAATCCTGTATTTTTTGATCTTCCTGGAGACCCTCGGAATAACTTTTTGGTTGTGCAAACCAAACAGAATGATGACTTTGGGTTGTACCAAGTCGGAAACCGAGTGGATTTATTTTTTGTCCCATAGCACCTCGCTATCTCTATAAGGCCATATCATTTCTCTATTAGCCCACGTCATTCTGTTACGATATAGCATATGATCCATCATATATAGATACCTCTCTCTGACATCTTTATACTTATCTTTATATACCCATCCATATTTTCTTAACCATATGAAATAGTTTTTCTCTTTAGATGTATCTTTCAATACAATAGTTATATGACAGGTGGGTCTTTTTATCGGATAACTACGTCCTCGGGCTCGGGGTTTTAACTTTTTCATGCTAGTACCTTCATTAACTTCGGCTTGACTAATGATTAAAGCCGTTTCGTTGAATCCCATATTGTGACTAGCATTTGCTGCTGCAGAATAAACTAATTTTAAAATGGGATAACACGCTCGATAAGGCATGAGTTCTAGTATCATAAGTGTTTCCTCGTAGGGACGCCCACGAATCTGATCAATTACTCTTCGCGCTTTATGAGCAGACATACGTATATGTTGACCTAAAGCGTATACTTCTACATCTGGGTCACTCTTTATCATAAGGTTCACCTCCCACCAATAAACGATGAGCACCCATATCCACTTTATTAATTAATATATTAACGACGAGATTTATTATCGTTTCTCGCATGCCCCCGGAAATTCAGAGTAGGTGCAAATTCTCCCAATTTGTGACCTACCATACGATCTGTTATATAAATAGGCAAATGTTCCTTTCCATTATGAATAGCAATTGTATGGCCGATCATTGTGGGTATAATGGTAGATGCCCGGGACCAAGTTACGATTGTATCTTTTTCTGCCCTCGTGTTGAGCTTCGCAATTTTTATCAATAAATGATTAGCTACAAAAGGATTTTTTTTTAGTGAACGTGTCACAGCTAATTACTCCTTTTTTTTTGTAAAGATGAGGAAACATATTCTATTTTCAATATTCTCCTATTTACTACGGCG